GATTAAATTGCATGGTTTTAATATTAAAAAGAAGTGCTTTAAGTTGGAGATTGAAATGTTTGTAGGGACTTATCTGTTCTTGTTGAAGTCTTAATGAACTTGCGGGGGGAGGGGGGGAAAATATTTCATGTGTAGTGAATAAAGACCCCGGGTATCTTAGAATCACAAATACATAATATGCCCGTGAAAGCTAGATATGTAATTCTTGTTTTATATCCTATTTAATTCACTAAGATATTACTGATGAAACGTTTAAAGTAATGGTGTTCCACCTTATTTAAATTACCATTTTTCTTACACTGTGAGATGTAAAGTGAAAAGGAAAAAAAAAAGAAATACCCCATGTTCTCTAGAAGTAAAGCTCGGCATGTTGGATGCTCCCGTCTGATGGTTTTCACCATCAACATGTCAATTATTGGTTTTTGATGAGTATAAACCAGCATGTTGTTCTTGAAATAGGAACCAGATGCCAGTAATAATTAACATACATGAAACCCTTTTGGTAAATGTCTTTCACTTTCAATAATTAATAAGTCTTAAGATATCAACTGATGGTCGGTTCTTATTGCATAACATGTAATTCATACATACAATAAATTGAAGTCTTTGGACATTACGATGTTTAACTTGACTTAAGTATAGTACTATCATACGTTAGAGTAAGATTAGTTCCTGGATGTAGTATCACCATTGTATGTGCATGTATTGGCAATCCAGAGAGTAGTTTTAGGTTAGAACCTTGGCTTTGGGAGCCAAAAGTGTAGGTTAGAATCCTACTTCTTTGATTGAGTGAGCAGTAGAGAGGATTTTAACCCCTACGTTTCAATTTACAAAACTGATACTCTAACATTGAGTTACTAATGCATGGTCATTCTAGGATCTTATTTTCCAGTCATCCTGTTAGTGGTATTAGAACCAGGAATAGCAGAAAATAAGTAAGAGATGCAATTTGACCAATAATAATGTAAGGGTCTTCGACTGGTATTCCTCCAATTCATGTAAGGATAAGGACGTTTGCAATTAAAGTCCAAAACAGAAATTGTGTGAAAGGACGGAATGTCAAGCCTCGTTGCATTGATGTATGGAGAATTGGAACGAGTATAAGTACAAGAATGGATGCTAGTAATGCAAGAACTCCTCCTAGTTTATTGGGGATAGATCGCAGGATAGCGTAGGCAAATAGAAAGTATCACTCGGGCTTAATGTGAGGAGGAGTTACTAGGGGGTTGGCGGGAGTAAAATTGTCTGGGTCGCCTAATAAGTTAGGGTAAAATAAGGCCAGGGAGGTAAGGGTAATAAGTACAGCTGCGAAACCTAGGAGATCCTTGTATGAAAAGTAGGGGTGGAAGGAGATTTTGTCTGTATCTGAGTTTAGGCCTAGAGGGTTATTAGATCCTGTTTCGTGGAGGAAAAGGAGGTGAATTAGGGTCGCGGCCGCAATTACAAAGGGGAATAAGAAGTGGAACGCGAAGAATCGGGTGAGAGTAGCATTGTCTACTGAGAAGCCTCCTCAGATTCATTGGACTAGATCATTACCAATGTAGGGGATTGCGGATAGGAGATTGGTAATTACAGTTGCTCCTCAGAATGATATTTGTCCTCAGGGTAAGACATATCCAACAAAAGCAGTTATTATTACTAGCAGAAGGATAATGACTCCAATGTTTCAGGTTTCTTTATAAAGATATGAGCCATAATATAGTCCTCGGCCAATGTGCATATAAATACAGATGAAAAAGAAAGATGCGCCGTTAGCATGGAGGTTTCGAATGAGTCAGCCGTAATTTACGTCTCGACAGATATGGGCAACAGAGGAGAAGGCTGTTGCGATGTCTGATGTATAATGTATGGCTAAAAATAATCCTGTAACAATTTGAGAAATTAGACAAAGCCCGAGAAGAGAGCCAAAGTTCCATCAGGCTGAGATATTTGACGGAGTAGGTAGGTCGACGAGAGCGTCGTTAGCGATTTTTAGGAGGGGGTGGGTTTTTCGGAGGCTTGCCATTTAAGTTCTTGTAGTTGAATAACAACGGTGGTTTTTCAAGCCATTGGTCTTGGTTGGAGTCCTGGCAAGAATTGTGACTTATATTATGTCTGTACTTTTAATTGGGTTAGTTTTAGGTTTAGTGGCGGTTGCTTCTAATCCTTCTCCTTATTTTGCTGCTTTTGGTTTAGTAGCAGTGGCGGGTATAGGGTGTGGTGTTCTAGTGGGGCATGGGGGTTCTTTTTTATCTCTAGTTTTGTTTTTAATTTATCTGGGGGGAATGTTAGTAGTATTTGCTTATTCGGCGGCTCTTGCCGCTGAGCCATACCCTGAAAGCTGGGGGAGCCGGTCGGTAGTGATTTCTACAGTGGTGTATTTAATAGGGGTTATTTCGTCTTTTCTCTTGTCTTTAGATAAGTGGGAAGATGTTTGTGGCTATTCGTCGGAGGAGGATGATGAATTTAATATCTTACGAGGAGATGCTATGGGGGTAGCGTGGTTGTATTCAGTAGGGGGTGGATTGTTAGTTCTTGGTGGGGGGGCTCTCTTGCTTGCCTTATTTGCGGTACTTGAATTAACTCGGGGGCTAAGTCGTGGGGCACTTCGGGCGGTTTAGAGGATGAGGATGAGTATGGTGAGTGCAAGGGTGAGAAGGAAGAGGGTAAGGTAGGTTTTGATTATTCCCTGTTGGATATTACTTGTGAGGGTGATTAAAGGGGTATTGAGGGTAATTAGGGCTTTTGGTCCTGACTTTTCTAGTCAGGTTTGATCTAATATTTGATTAGCAATAGTTTGTCCTAGAAGTAAGTTGAGTTTAGGGGTAAAACGGTGGATGATTGTTGGGAAGAATCCTAGTATGTTGGAGAAGTGGTGTGTTGTAATATGAGGTGTTGGGTTAAATTGTTTGCTTGTCAGTGAGGCAAGTTCTAGGGCGAGGGCAAGTCCTAAGATTGAGATAATGAGGGCGGTTAGTTTTAGGAGAGGTGGTATGGTCATAATTGGTGTTTTTAAAGGGGTGATGTTTGATGTAATTAAGAGGCCAGCGATGATGCTTCCTCAAGCTAGTCGTTTAATGGGGTTAATGACTGATGGGTTGTTTTCATTGATTGGGGGGAGAGAATTAAATCGAGGGTGGTTTATAGATACGAAATAAATGATGCGGAGGCTGTATACAGCTGTAAAGGAGGTGGCTAAGAGGGTGAGGGTTAGGGCTCAGGCGTTCAAATGGGATGTGTTTAATGCTTCAATAATAGCATCTTTAGAGAAGAATCCTGCTAGGAAGGGGGTGCCCGTGAGGGCCAGGCTTCCAAGAGTTAAACATGAGGATGTGAAGGGTGTGAGGTGGTGTAAGCCTCCTATTTTACGGATGTCTTGTTCGTCATTGAGACTATGAATAATTGACCCGGAGCAGAGGAACAGCATAGCCTTGAAGAAAGCATGGGTACAGATGTGGAGGAAGGCGAGTTGAGGTTGATTTAGACCAATAGTTACTATTATCAAGCCTAGTTGGCTTGATGTAGAGAAGGCAACAATTTTTTTAATGTCGTTTTGGGTTAAAGCACAGGTGGCGGTAAACAGGGTGGTTAAGGCGCCTAAGCAGAGGCAAGTGGTGAGGGCGGGTTGGTTGTCTTCTATCAGGGGGTTTAGTCGGATTAAAAGAAAGATGCCTGCAACTACTATAGTGCTGGAGTGTAGTAGGGCGGAGACTGGTGTAGGGCCTTCTATGGCGGAAGGCAGTCAGGGGTGAAGCCCGAATTGGGCTGATTTACCGGTAGCGGCAATGATTAACCCTAGAAGGGGGTAAGTTATGTCTAGGTTTTTGGCGGTTGCAAATATTTGTTGTATTTCTCAAGAGTTAAGGTTTGTTGCTATTCATGCCATGGCAAAGATTAGGCCGATATCGCCGACTCGATTGTAGAGGACTGCTTGGAGAGCGGCGGTATTTGCGTCAGTTCGTCCATACCATCAGCCAATTAGAAGGAAGGATATGATTCCTACGCCTTCTCAGCCAATAAAAAATTGAAATATATTATTGGCTGTAACTAGAATAATCATAGCAATAAGGAAAATAAGAAGGTACTTAAAGAATCGATTTATATGGGGGTCTGCATGTATATATCAAGATGCAAATTCTAGAATGGATCAAGTTACGTAGAGGGCAATAGGGGTAAAGATGATCGAGTAGTGGTCGAATTTGAAGCTAATATTAATGTCAAATGTTAGGGTGTTGATTCAGTGCCAGTTAGTAATGATTGCTTCTGCTCCTGCGTTTAAATACAGAAAAAGGGGAAGGAGGCTGACGAAAAAAGCTGCTTTGACAGCTGTTTTGACATGGGAGAGGGCTCAGTCGGGAGTTTTGGGGGACGGGCTAAGGGTTGTAAGGATTGGATAAATTAGTAGAATAAAGATTAGGATTAGGGTTGATGCTAAGATAATAGGAGCGTAGTGCATAGCTACTACTTGGATTTGCACCAAGAGTTTTTGGTTCCTAAGACCAATGGATGAGCTGTTATCCTTTAGTAGCGGGGGTGCGAGTGAGCCCGGGGGTTTAACCCAGGTAGCGAGGATTTAGCAATGTTCGCTAGTTGTGACCTCTCTCGGTGGATAAGAGGATTTTAACCTTTGTTTTTAGAATCACAATCTAATGTTTTTGTTAAACTATATCTACATTAGGTTGCTCACCCCCAGATTAATTCGGGTTTGAGGATTAATAGGGCCAGGGGGAGGAGGTGAAGGGTGATTAGTAGGTGTTCTCGGGTGTAGGTAGGGTCTATGTTAATAATGTGTGGTGGGAGGGGGCCTCGTTGGGTTATTAGGAACATATAAAGGGAGTAGCCTGCTGTGATCAAGGTGCCAGCTCCTGTCAGGATAATAGTTCATCAGGATCAGTTAAGTAGCGAAGTAATAATTATAAGTTCTCCCATAAGATTTGGAAGAGGGGGGAGGGCTAAGTTGGCGAGGCTGGCGATGAATCATCATGCTGTTATTAAGGGGAGGGCCATTTGTAGGCCTCGCGTTAGGATTATGGTTCGGCTATGTGTTCGTTCGTAATTAGTATTGGCTAGGCAGAATAGGGCGGAGGATGTAAGGCCATGTGCGATTATAAGGATAAGAGCCCCGGTGAAGCCTCAAGGGGTTTGGGTAAGAATGCCTGCTACTACTAGTCCTATGTGACTTACAGAGGAGTAGGCAATGAGGGACTTTAAATCTGTTTGACGTAAACAAATTGAGCCTGTTATGATTACGCCCCACAAGGCAAGGACGATGAATGGGTAGCTTAATTCTTTAGTCAGTGGTTGGGCAATCATTAGGATTCGTATAATGCCGTAGCCTCCTAATTTCAGGAGTACGGCGGCTAAAATTATTGAGCCTGCGATTGGAGCTTCAACGTGGGCTTTTGGAAGTCAGAGATGTACACCATACAGGGGCATTTTTACCATAAAAGCCGATAAATAAGCCATCCATGATAAATAATGATTACTGGTGACAGCAGTTAAGGTGTCTGGGTGTTGGAGGATTAGTACAGAGAGGGTCCCTGTGTGCTTTTGAAGTAGTATTAAGGCAACGAAAAGAGGTAGTGATCCTACAAGGGTATAAAATAAAAGGTATAGGGCGGCTTCGAGACGTTCTGGTTGTTTACCCCATCGGGAAATAATTAATACTGTGGGGGGTACTGTGGCTTCAAATATAATAAAAAATAAAAGTAGGTTTAGGGCTTCAAAAGCAGTAAGTAGAATAAGTTGTATAATAACAAGCAATGAAAGGAAGACTCGCTGTTCGTAATGATGGTGGAGAGATAGAGTTGATTGGCTGGCTATAATCATTAAGGGTAAAATTCAGCAGGTGAGGGCTAGAAAGACGTTGGTGAGGGGGTCCGTGGCTAAATAAGGGTTAAGGTGGGTTCACCCTAATTCTATTTCTCATTTGAATAATGATAGGCTGAATGTTGCAATAAATATGGTTTGTACCCAGGTTGTATATCATAATGAGTAACAAGGAGCATTCCAGATTGTAACTATTACTAGTGCAGTGGCGAGTGTGATTGTTAGCATTGTAGGAGGTTTAAGTTTTGTAGGTGGTCGGTCCCATGAGTGCGGGCAGTGGCTACTAAAAGTGCAAGTCCTGCGCTTGCTTCGCAGGCCGAGAAGGCTAGTAAAAGCATTGGTGAGGCTGCAAAATTGGTAGTGTTCATTTGCAGGGTTCATAGAGAGAGGGCAATGTATAGGGAAAGTATCATGCCTTCTAGGCATAAAAGGGCGGATAGAAGATGGGTTCGATGGAATGCAAGTCCTAACAGTCCTAGAGTAAAAGCCGAGCTAACTGCAAATGTAGATATTGGCATGGGGCAATTGTGGATTTTAACCACAGGTTTTTGAGCCGAAATCAAATGTTTTTTTTAAACTAATAGCCCTATTCGGCCCATTCTAGTCCTCCCTGAATTCATTCGTAGATCAGGCCAAGGGTAAGGAGGGTTAGGACGGCAGTTGTTCATAGAAAAGTGAGAAGAGGTGATGCTAGCTGGTCCCCTCATGGAAGGGGTAATAAGAGGGCAATTTCAAGGTCGAAAAGGAGAAAAAGGATAGCGACTAGAAAAAATCGTAAGGAGAAGGGCAGTCGGGCAGAACCAAGTGGGTCGAAGCCACATTCATAGGGAGAAAGTTTTTCGTGGTCGGGGTTTATTTGGGGGAGCCAGAATGAGATAATAGCCAGGATAGTAGAGAGGGTAATGGTAATAATAAGAATTATTATAACTAAATTCATTATCTTTCCTTGGACTTTAACCAAGATCAGGTGATTGGAAGTCACATATACTTATTTTATACTAGAAAGATTACGAACCTCATCAGTAGATGGAGATATATAAGAATAGTCAGACGACATCTACGAAATGTCAGTACCAGGCCGCTGCTTCGAACCCAAAGTGATGTTCGGAGGTAAAGTGATAATTAATTTGGCGGGCTAAACATACGGTAAGAAAGGTGGAGCCAATAATAACATGTAGGCCATGAAAGCCGGTTGCTACAAAGAATGTGGAACCATACACTCCGTCTGCGATTGTAAAAGGTGCTTCATAGTATTCGATGCCTTGGAGGAGGGTGAAATAGAACCCTAATAGGATTGTCAGGAGAAGGGATTGAATTGCCTGATTTCGATAGCCCTCTATGATGCTGTGGTGAGCTCAGGTGACTGTAACTCCGGAGGCGAGTAGGACTGCTGTGTTGAGGAGGGGGACCTCGAAAGGATCCAGGGTTGTAATACCGGTGGGTGGTCAGCAGCCTCCTAGTTCAGGGGTAGGTGCCAGGCTAGAGTGATAGAAGGCTCAGAAAAATCCTAGGAAGAAGAAGACTTCTGAGGTAATGAAGAGGATTATTCCGTATCGGAGTCCTTTTTGAACGGGGGGTGTGTGGTGTCCTTGATATGTGCCTTCTCGAATGATGTCTCGTCATCATTGATATATTGTTAGAAGAAGAAGAATAGTCCCGAGAACTATAAGTGTTACTGAGTGAAAGTGAAATCAAATAGCAAGGCCGGATGTTATGAGTAAGGCGGCAACTGCTCCTGTTAAAGGTCAGGGGCTTGGGTCTACTATATGGTATGCGTGTGCTTGATGAGCCATTAAACATTTTCTTGTAGGTACAAGCTTAGAAGAAGCACGAATACGTAGGCTTGAATTATAGCTACAGCAACTTCTAGGAGAGTAAGAAGGAACAGTAAAGTTGCTGTGAGGGTTGCTACCACAGGTATAATAGGGATAAGGACGAAGACGGCTGTTGAGATTAATTGAATTAGAAGATGGCCTGCGGTAAGATTGGCGGTAAGTCGTACCCCTAGGGCTAGTGGTCGGATAAGGAGACTAATTGTCTCGATAACAATTAGGACCGGGATCAGTGGCACTGGAGTTCCCTCTGGCAGGAGGTGACCTAATGCGGCAGTGGGCTGATTTCGTATTCCAATAATTACTGTTGCTAGTCAGAGGGGTACTGCAAAGCCTAGATTAATGGATAGCTGGGTAGTAGGGGTAAATGTATAGGGAAGAAGGCCTAGTAGGTTTAGGGTTAAAATAAACACTATTAGGGAAGTTAGGAGAAGGGCTCATTTATGGGCTTCTACATTTAAAGGTAGAAGGAGTTGTTGGGTGAATCGAGCAATAGATCAGTTTTGTAAAATCAAGAGACGGTTAGTCTGTCATCGCCCGCAGGGCGTAGGATATAGGACTCAAGGCAAGGTGAGGGCAATTGCGACTAGTGGAATGCCTAAGTATGTTGGACTTGAAAATTGATCAAAGAAGCTTAAAGCCACGGTCAGGCTCAGGACTCAGTCAGGGGTTTTTCTGCCCCTTTTAGTTCGGGTGAGTTTGGGAAAGAAATGTTTTTGATTTTTAGGGGGAGAATAGTCCCAAAGGCTATTCAGGAGAATATGAATATGTTGAATCAGTGTAGTGGATTTAGTTGAGGCATGTCGTCAAGGGTGGTTGGGAGTCACCATTCTTTAGCTTAAAAGGCTAACGCTGTCCCCTTATTCAGCTTCTTGGCGAGGCATCTTCAAGTATTAGAGTAGATCAGTTTTCAAAATGTTGTAGGGGGACTGCTTCTACTACAATGGGTATAAAGCTATGGTTTGCTCCACAAATTTCAGAGCATTGTCCGTAGAAAACACCTGGACGGGATGCGATAAAGGCCGTTTGATTTAAGCGTCCAGGAACTGCGTCTATTTTTACACCGAGGGAAGGGACTGCTCAGGAATGTAAGACATCTTCAGCGGTAACTAATACACGAACTGGGGATTCTATGGGAACAACTATTCGGTGATCTGTGTCTAAAAGACGAAACTGACCGGGGGTAAGATCTTGGGTGGGGATTATATATGAGTCAAATCCAAGGTCTTGGTAATCTGTGTATTCATAGCTTCAGTATCATTGATGGCCGATTGCTTTAACTGTCAGATGGGGGTCGTTGATTTCGTCTATTAGGTAGAGGATGCGGAGGGAGGGAAGGGCGATTAGGATAAGAATGACTGCGGGGAGAATTGTTCAAATAATTTCAATTTCTTGGGAGTCAAGAATATATAGGTCGGTTAGTTTAGTAGAGACCATGGCGATAATGATATAAAGTACTAGTGCACTAATTAGGAATACGATTATTAGGGCGTGGTCATGGAAATGAAGAAGTTCCTCTATTACGGGTGAAGCTGCATCTTGAAAGCCTAGCTGTGCGGGATGTGCCATTAGTTGTTTAAGATGCGCGGGAGTTAAACCCACATTTTAGCCTTGACAAGGCGGTGTAATACTCTTTATACTAGCATCTTATAAAGAAGGTGGCAGAATGGCTATGTGACTGGCTTGAAACTAGTTCATGGGGGTTCGATTCCTCCCTTTCTCGGTTAGTTTGATTTTACCTGAACAAATGCAGGCTCTTCAAATGTGTGGTAAGGGGGTGGGCAGCCGTGAAGTCATTCTACATTGGATATTGTTAGTTCTACTGCTTTAACTTCTCGTTTGGCAGCGAATGCTTCTCAGATAATAAACAAGAATAGAACTACTGCTACTAGGGAAATTAAAGAGCCTATAGAGGAGATTGTATTTCACAGGGTATAGGCGTCTGGGTAGTCTGAGTATCGGCGAGGTATTCCAGCTAGCCCTAGGAAGTGCTGAGGGAAGAAGGTCAGGTTAACTCCTAGGAATATAATTGTAAAGTGGATTTTTGTTCAAGTGGAATGTAGGGTATAGCCCGTAAATAAAGGGAACCAGTGCATAAAACCTGCAACAATAGCGAATACGGCTCCTATGGAAAGGACGTAGTGGAAGTGGGCTACTACGTAGTATGTATCATGAAGAACAATATCTAAGGAAGAATTGGCTAGGACAATTCCTGTTAGGCCTCCTACTGTAAAGAGGAAAATAAAGCCGAGGGCTCATAGGAGGGGAGTTTCTCATTTTAGGGCCCCCCCATGTAAAGTTGCTAGTCAGCTAAATACTTTTACTCCGGTGGGGATGGCAATAATTATAGTGGCTGATGTAAAGTATGCACGTGTGTCAACGTCTATTCCTACTGTAAACATATGATGGGCTCACACAATAAATCCTAGGAGACCGATTGCCATTATAGCTCAAACTATTCCCATGTAGCCAAAAGGTTCTTTTTTACCAGAGTAGTAGGCAACAATGTGTGAAATCATGCCGAAACCTGGGAGAATCAGAATATAGACTTCAGGGTGCCCAAAGAATCAGAATAAATGTTGATAGAGGATTGGGTCTCCTCCTCCTGCGGGGTCAAAGAATGTTGTATTTAGGTTTCGATCTGTTAAGAGCATTGTGATCCCGGCAGCAAGAACTGGAAGGGATAAAAGGAGAAGAACAGCAGTGATTAATACAGATCACACAAATAAAGGGGTCTGATACTGGGATGTGGCAGGTGGCTTCATGTTAATAATTGTTGTAATAAAATTAATAGCCCCAAGAATGGAAGAGATACCCGCTAAGTGAAGGGAAAAAATAGTCAAGTCGACGGATGGACCTGCATGTGCCAGATTGCCTGCCAAAGGAGGGTAAACTGTTCATCCGGTTCCTGCGCCAGCCTCTACACCAGATGAAGCAAGTAAAAGGAGAAAAGAGGGAGGTAGTAGTCAGAAACTTATGTTGTTTATTCGGGGGAATGCTATATCGGGGGCTCCAATCATTAGTGGAATTAATCAATTACCAAATCCTCCGATTATGATTGGCATTACTATAAAAAAGATTATTACAAATGCATGGGCTGTAACAATAACGTTATAAATCTGGTCATCCCCCAGAAGGGCACCTGGTTGACTAAGTTCTGCTCGAATTAGTAAGCTTAAGGCTGTGCCTACTATCCCGGCTCAAGCACCAAATACTAAATAGAGGGTGCCGATGTCTTTGTGATTAGTGGAGAAAAATCAACGTGTGGTTACCACAGGTAAGATGGCCGAAGTCTAGGCGGTGGGTTGTAGCTCCATATATAGAGGTTCAAGTCCTCTTCTTATCAAGCCTTGTGGTGAATCAATCACACTAGATTGCAAATCTGGAGAAGTAGTCTGAGATCTACCAGGGCTTTCCCCCGCCCCGCCTAAAATTTAGGCGGGGGAAAGGTAGATGGATGTTCGCTGGTTTGAGCGCTTAGCTGTTAACTAAGATTTTGTAGGATCGAGGCCTGCCTATCTAGGAAGGCCTTAGCTTAATGAAAGTATCTGCTTTGCATGCAGGTGATGTGGGGTAATGTCCTGCAGGTCTTACAGAGACTGGGGGGTTTTCACCCTCACTTAGGGCTTTGAAGGCCCTTGGTCTGATTATTAAACCTAAGTCGCTTAGAAGCTTGCTAGCGTGATCACGGTGGGGGTAATTGGTAGCAGGATGATGGCGGTTGTGGTTAGAATGGCTAATGGCATAGTTAGTTGTGAGGAGGGGAGTCGTCAGGGGGTAATGCTTGTTAGGTTGTTGGGAGAGATAGTCAAGGTTATTGCGTATGAGAGGCGCAGATAGAAGTATAGACTTAGAAGGGCAGTGAAGGCAGCTAGTGTAGCAGTAAGGGTTAGGTCTTGTTTGGTTAATTCTTGAAGGATTAGTCATTTTGGCATGAAGCCGGTTAGTGGAGGGAGGCCTCCTAGTGAGAGGAGAATTAGGGGAGTAAGTGATGTAAGGATGGGGGTTTTTGTCCAAGAAGTGGCGAGTGTGTTGATGGTGGTGGCTTTGTTTAGTTTAAATGTGAGGAATATTGGGAGTGTCATGATGAAGTAAATAACTAGAGTTAAGAGGGTGAGAGAGGGGGAGAATTGGAGGATAAGGGTTATTCAGCCGAGGTGGGCGATTGAGGAATAAGCAAGGATCTTCCGTAGTTGTGTTTGGTTTAGCCCGCCTCAGCCTCCAATTAGTGTAGAGGTTAATCCAAGGATAATTAGTAAGGTGGGGCTGGCGGATTGGAGTTGGAGTAGGAGGGCGAAAGGGGCAAGTTTTTGTCAAGTTGATATGATAAGTCCGGTGGTGAGGTCTAGGCCTTGAAGAACTTCGGGTATTCAGGAATGTAGAGGGGCTAATCCAATTTTTAATGCGAGAGCAATAACAATTATAGTAGTGGGGATAGGGTGATATATTTGTTGAATTTCTCATTGACCTGTTAGTCAGGCATTGGTGGTGCTTGCAAAGAGGAGTATGGCGGCTGCTGTAGCTTGAATGAGGAAATATTTGGTGGCTGCTTCAACTGCTCGTGGGTGGTGGTGTTGGGCTATAAGAGGGATAATGGCTAGTGTATTAATTTCAAGGCCTATTCAGGCGAGCAGTCAGTGTGAGCTAGTGAATGTAATGGCGGTGCCTAGTCCGAGTCCGGATAATAGGATGGCTAAGACGTATGGGTTCATTAGCAAAGGAAGGACTTTAACCAACATGTTTGGGGCATGGGCCCAAAAGCTTATTTAGCTGACTTTACTAGGAAGTGGTGTAGTGGGAGCACTAAGAGTTTTGATCTCTTCAGGTAGGGTTCAAACCCCTTCTTTCTAAGGAGCTGGAGGGATTTGAACCCTCATAATACACTCTATCAAAGTGGCCCTTTACTTCAGGCACAGTTCCAGGGTTATAGTTGAGGAGGAAGACCTGCAAGTGCAATAGGGAGTGCAAGGTGTCAGATTACTAGGGCTAGTGTGAGTGGTAGGAAGTTTTTTCAAATGAGGTGTATAAGTTGGTCGTATCGAAATCGGGGGTATGAAGCTCGAATCCACAGGAAAATAAGTGATAATAGAGCTGCTTTAGTTATTAAGTTGATTGCTGTTAATGTGGGGAGTGTGGGTAGGTGGAGCGCTCCTAAAAATAGAGTGGCAGAAAGTGTGTTTATAAGGAGGATGTTAGCGTACTCTGCCAGGAAAAATAAGGCGAACGGGCCGCCTGCGTATTCTACATTAAAGCCGGAAACCAGTTCGGATTCTCCTTCTGTTAAATCGAAGGGGGCACGATTAGTTTCTGCGAGGGTTGAGATGAATCATATTGCGGCTAAGGGTCAGGTGGGGAAGATTAATCAGATGCTTTCTTGAGCTACGTTGAACGTTTGTAATGTGAATCCTCCTGTAAAAATGATTGCATTTAGGAGGATTAATCCTAGGCTTACTTCGTATGAAATGGTTTGGGCTACGGCCCGGAGGGCCCCGATGAGGGCGTATTTTGAATTGGATGCTCAGCCTGATCCAAGGATTGAATAGACTGCGAGGCTGGATAAGGCTAAGATAAAGAGAATACCTAGGTTTAAGTCAATAACGGGGTAAGGTATAGGTATTGGGGCTCATAGTGTAAGGGCAAGGGTTAGGGCTAGTATAGGGGCGAGGAGGAATAGGACAGGGGAAGAAGTTGATGGTCGTACGGGTTCTTTAATAAATAGTTTAATTCCGTCGGCGATGGGTTGTAACAGACCATATGGGCCTACAATGTTGGGCCCTTTTCGTAGTTGCATATACCCTAATACTTTGCGCTCGATTAGGGTGAGGAATGCAACAGCTAGGAGGATAGGGATGATGAAGGTTAGGGGGTTAATGATGTGGGTGATAAGCATAAGGGTCATTGTTAAGAAGAGGATTTGAACCTCTGTGTAAAGGGCTTAGGCCTTTTGCAATGGCCGGGCTCTGCCATCTTAACTCGCCATTGTCTCGGGGGAGAGGAGATGCCTTTTTGTCTATTTTAGTTGTTTTCATTAGGTCAAGGTGGGGCGTGTTGGAAGTAGGGGCCCTTTCTTCCCGGTCCTTTCGTACTGGAGAAAATCAAATCATAGATAGAAACTGACCTGGATTACTCCGGTCTGAACTCAGATCACGTAGGACTTTAATCGTTGAACAAACGAACCCTTAATAACGGTTACACCATTAGGATGTCCTGATCCAACATCGAGGTCGTAAACCCCCTCGTCGATATGGGCTCTTAAAGGGGATTGCGCTGTTATCCCTAGGGTAACTCGGTCCGTTGATCGGCGTTAGCCGGATCTAATAGGTCAGAAGTTCTGTTATACTAGAGCTGAAGCTCTTATTTTCAGGAGGAGGGTGCTCCCAGTCCACGTGGAGGTTTGGTTTTACTCCGCGGTCGCCCCAACCAAAGACGTCAGGACGGGGGGCAATATTGTTTAGTTTTTTATTTTAGGGTAATTTACATGGGCCGTCTTGGTGTCTAAAGCTCCATAGGGTCTTCTCGTCTTATGGGTTTATCCCCGCTTCTGCACGGGGGGATCAATTTCATTGACTTGAAAGAGGAGACAGTTAAGCCCTCGTTATGCCATTCATACAGGTCTCCATTTAAAAGACAAGTGATTGCGCTACCTTCGCACGGTCAAAATACCGCGGCCGTTAAACGTATAGTCACAGGGCAGGCGGGACCTCTTATTTGTAAGTTTTACAAGAGGCGATGTTTTTGGTAAACAGGCGAGGCTTATAATTTGTTTGCCGAGTTCCTTCTCTTTCTTTTGGTCTTTCCTTTGGGGCACACCAGTGTTGGGTTAACGGTTGATTTGTAGGATGATTTTCTAGTTGTCTAGTTCGGTATTCAATTCCCTCTTTCTTTGGGGCCGTTAAGATTCGGTGGTTGGTCCGTTCCGAGTTACACGTGTGCAAGGAGAGAGATATTGGCTCTCTTATTACTCATATTAGCATGGTCACTTCCATGTTGGCATGGAACGGCCTGATATGGGTAGGGGCTTAAGATTGGGTTATCAAAATAGGGAGGATAGTATTGTTTGTTTAAGCTTTAACGCTTTTTGCTAAGGTGGCTGCTTCCAAGCCCACTGTAAACGTCTTACCTTTGGTAAACAAATCTGATCTTTAGCCTTCTGTCAAAGTTGTGTCTTGTGTCAAAGGGGCTGTACCCCCTTTGACTAACTCTCTCGGTTTCTTAAGGTGTCTGAGGATGATTAAGTTTTGGGGAGGATAGAAGCCGGGAGGCTGAACTTTTATCCATTTTTCAGGCAACCAGCTATAACTAAGTTCGATAGGTCTGTCACCTCTACTCAAAGTTCTTCCCACTCTTTTGCCACAGAGACGGGTTTGCCCTACTAACAGGCTGTCTTGGAGTAGCTCACTTAGTTTCGGGGTACCAAACTAAAGTGCACTTTGCTTGAGGATACTAGCTAAATCATGATGCAAAAGGTACAAGTTGGAATCTTTGCTTTTTTGGGCTTTACTGGGTTTTTTCATTGCTCTTTCAGCGTTCCCTTGCGGTACTTTTTCTGTTGCTTCACGTGTCTCTTTTCTATCGCCTATACTAAGAGGGGAAAATGGTTTGGTTCAGTGGGGTAATAGTGCATTAGGGGGTATTAATAGAGGTTTGTTGTTTTTTGGGGAGGGCTAGCTTTTTAGCTTCAGGGCAACCCGATTTTCACGGATATTTTCTCTCCGTAAGGGAGCCGTCTTACTGTTAAACTATGCCCCGGTTGTTCTAAGTACAGTTTCAGGGCAACCCGATTTTCACGGATATTTTCTCTCCGTAAGGGAGCCGTCTTACTGTTAAACTATGCCCCGGTTGTTCTAAGTACAGTTTCAGGGCAACCCGATTTTCACGGATGTTTTCTCGTCGTAAGGGAGCCGTTTTACTGTTAAACTATGCCCTGGTTGTTCTAAGTACAGTTTCAGGGCAACCCGATTTTCACGGATATTTTCTCGTCGTAAGGGAGCCGTTTTACTGTTAAACTATGCCCTGGTTGTTCTAAGTACAGTTTCAGGGCAACCCGATTTTCACGGATATTTTCTCGTCGTAAGGGAGCCGTTTTACTGTTAAACTATGCCCTGGTTGTTCTAAGTACAGTTTCAGGGCAACCCGATTTTCACGGATATTTTCTCGTCGTAAGGGAGCCGTTTTACTGTTAAACTATGCCCTGGTTGTTCCAAGTACACCTTCCGGTACACTTACCATGTTACGACTTGCCTCCCCTTTGCAGTTATAAGTTTTTAATTAGTTGAGTTGTTTAGCTCGGAGAGAGTGACGGGCGGTGTGTACGCGCTTTAGGGCCAGCTTCAGCAGAACACTCTATTTTCTGCTTACTGCTAAATCCTCCTTCAGGTATATGTTTCAATATAGTCTTCCGTAGTTCTCTGTACCAGAGAATGTAGCCCATCTCTTCCCCTTTCATGCGCTACACCTCGACCTGACGTGGCGGGTAGTACCAGTTGGGCTCACTAAACGGGCCTTCATAGGGTGAGCTTGCGACGGTGGTATATAGGCGGGAAAAACAAGAAAGGGTGAGGTTTAACGGGGATTATCGGTTCTAGGACAGGCTCCTCTAGGTGGATCTAAAGCACCGCCAAGTCCTTTGGGTTTTAAGCTATTGCTCGTAGTTCCCAGGCGGACAGTGGGTGTGATAAACTGTCAATGTTAACAGCTAAGCATAATGGGGTACCTAATCCCAGTTTGTGCCCTAGCTTACGTGGGTTCAGAAGATATAAAGCCACTTTCGTGATTGGGCTTCTTACTTTCGGGAACGTATAACAGCTCTGTAAGTATTCGGCTTTAGTATAAAATATCTCTTAACCACTCTTTACGCCGTGGTTTAACAACTTGGGTTACTCGTCTAACCGCGGTGGCTGGCACGAGTTCTACCAACCCTGTTAGCCTTAACTAAGTCAAGTTTTCACTTATGGCTTAATGTCTATCACTGCTGATTACCCTTGGGGGTGTGGCTGAGCAAGATGTCGTGGGCTAATTGATGGTGTGCCTGATACCAGCTCCTTGCCTCCTATTAGAAGACTGTTAGGGCATTCTCACTGGGGTGCGGATACTTGCATGTGTAAGTCTGGCTAAAGCTGTTAGTAAAGTTAGGACCAAGCCTTTGTGCTTGCGGGGCTTTTCAGGGCCCGTCTTAACAGCTTCAGAGTTATGCTTTGGGTAAGCTACGCGAAC